ATTAATATATATAATATAGAATAAGATTCTAACTTAATTACTAGAACTTAATTACTAGATTATATTACTAACTTTAGTTAGTAAATTTTATTTCAAATAGTTAGTAAATTTTATTTCAAATTCGAAATATAACTAAATATATAGAAATATAAAACCATGTACTAAAATATTTTATTTATAATTTATATAGTTATAGTTTTCTTTTATTTTTATCTTTTATTTTTATATAGTAATTATAATGAAATGCTTTTGAAAATTCTATTTTCCATTCTTATTCGTTTCTATAGTTTAATTTTTTTACATTTATATTATATTTCTTATGAAATAGCTAAGAATAAAAAGTTAAGATCTTAGTAGCAGTAGTTTACTAAATTAGTATACGTGTACAATTTATATTATGCGAGCCCGCTTAGCTCAGAGGTTAGAGCATCGCATTTGTAATGCGATGGTCATCGGTTCGATTCCGATAGCCGGCTTTTCTCCATTTGTTTTATTTTTTAGATAATTGATAATATGAAATCAAAGTGAAAAGCTTCTTTGCCCTTTCCTAAAGGTCACCGAGCCCTTTCTATTATTTCATAGAAACTTCCAATTATGAATAAAAATTGGATTGGAGGGGTTTGGTCTCTGTAGAACAAATCAATCAAGAAAAGAGCCCTTCATTTTTTTTTCTATTATTTCAAATTCTTTTTCTTTTTTATTTATATAATAGAATTAAAAATAATTTATATTTTTATTTATATAATACAATATACAATTATATATATAATATTTATATACAATAAGGTCCGGATATTGATACAATTCCTCTAATTATTCTTTGTAATACTTCAGTAAATTTCGCTTCATTTATCATATTTTAGTTTAGTTTTAATTTTGGTTTATGAAATTTCATAAAAAAAAGGAGTCTTTATGTCGCGTTACAGAGGACCTCGTTTCAAAAAAATCCGCCGTCTGGGGGCTTTACCGGGGCTAACTAGTAAAAAGCCTAGAGCCGGAAACGATCTTCGAACCCAATCGCGCCCCGGCAAAAAATCGCAATATCGTATTCGTTTAGAAGAAAAACAAAAATTGCGCTTTCATTATGGTCTTACGGAACAACAATTACTTAAATACGTTCGTATCGCCGGAAAAGCCAAAGGGTCAACAGGTCTGGTTTTACTACAATTACTTGAAATGCGTTTGGATAACATCCTTTTTCGATTGGGTATGGCTGCGACTATTCCTCAAGCCCGCCAATTAGTTAACCATAGGCATATTTTAGTTAATGGTCGTATAGTAGATATACCAAGTTATCGATGCAAACCCAGAGATATTATTACGGTGAGAGATGAGCAAAAATCTAAGGCTCTGATTCAAAATCATCTTGATTCATCCCCCTCGGAGGAATTACCAAAACATTTGACTCTTCACCCATTACAATATAAAGGATTAGTCAATCAAATAATAGATAATAAATGGGTCGGTTTGAAAATAAATGAATTGCTAGTTGTAGAATATTACTCTCGTCAGACTTAACCCTAACTAAAATAACATAGGGTTCGGCCAATTTTGCCCCCTTTTTTCGCTTAAGTAAAGGGACTGAGTTAAGTTAAGGGGTTTGGTCTGGGGATTTTTCTCTCATTCATGTATCTCTAGATCAGTAGGGGATTTTAATTCCTTGTCCATTTTGTCCAGTATTTTCGTACCACAGAAATTGGGATTAGGAATAAAGAATCCATATCAAAGAAAAGATACGGGCTAGCTGTTGGAGTATCCATTCTTATTTGATGCATTGTGGCCAGTAACATTGATGAATTAGGTGAAGGATACGGAAAGAGAGGGATTCGAACCCTCGGTAAACAAAAGTCTACATAGCAGTTCCAATGCTACGCCTTCAACCACTCGGCCATCTCTCCTACATAATGATTATGGCCCAAAAACCGAGTAAATAGTGAGTCATTTATATTCATTTTTTATAGGTCGGATTCAAATATTTTTAATTTTTTATTGATTCCTGTCAAAAATAAACAATTTGAGTAACAAGGGCGTCTTTTTGTTTTAATGAATCCATTTTTACGTTATTTCGTACTGTACAATTCCTTTGTTTGTGGGATCATTTTCTCACGAAAGGAAATTCAAAAAAAAAAATTATAGAATGGATTAATACACCTATGTCTAGATCTGGGATAAATGGAAATTTTATTGATAAAACCTTTTCAATTGTAGCCAATATCTTATTACGAATAATTCCGACAACTTCAGGAGAAAAAGAGGCATTCACCTATTACAGAGATGGTGCGATTTGATTATTTTTATTTTTTTTTTACCGCTCTCAGTCTTAAGAGAAAGACAACATTATTATTAATTATTCGGAATAGGAAGAAAAAATTATTGAAAAAAATCTACGCTTGTTGAAGGTGAAGTTTGTAAATAAAGCAACCCCTTCTATCGTGTATCCCCGATTAATGCAGCCTCAGATGCTTCAATTGTCGATTCTAGAGTATTGAGCGAAAGGTGATACCTATAGGTTAAGTTAACCCTACTCCACTAGTACCAATAGGAGGCATAGGGGAAGAAGCACTACCCCTAGGAATCAACACACGAAAACTTTGTTAGAAATGATTCCCTTTACTTATCAGGATCGGGACTAACAAGAATGGTTGGGACAACAAACATCCATCTCGTTCGTATTTTGGATACCCGTATAACCATCGAAGACTGTTGAAGTGACTAATTCCTGCAAATTTAAGGGCGTTGAAGACAAAGAAATTGTTGGGGTCGCCTTTTTTATCTAATATAATACCAACATGCTTGATGTTAAGGAAAGATCTTTTACAAGAAGGTTGGCTAGAGATTTCTTGTAAAAACACCAGCCCCGCTCAGTTTATAATGAAAATCTTTCAATCTTTTTTGATTCCATGTCTTTTTTTCATTATGCACATAAAGGAGGAGCCGTATGAGGTGAAAATCTCACGTACGGTTCTGGAACGGAGATTCTTTGAATCGAATGACGACCGTAACGGATGTCGGCTCAATCCGAAGGAAATTATGCGGAAGCTTTACAGAATTATTATGAAGCTATGCGACTGGAAATTGATCCTTATGATCGAAGTTATATACTCTATAACATAGGCCTTATCCATACAAGGAACGGAGAACATACAAAAGCTTTGGAATATTATTTTCGGGCACTAGAGCGAAACCCGTTCTTACCACAAGCTTTTAATAATATGGCCGTGATCTGTCATTACGTGCGACTATCTCCACTATAGAAATAAAAAAAAAAGGGGAAAGAAAGAAGAAATCCGTTAATAAAAACTAGAAAAAGGGTAGGCTTTCTACATATGTATCGTTCAAAACAACGATTTTTATCAGCTGTAGTAAAGAAATAAACTTCATATTAAAGTAGAAATATTAATATGAAGAAATAGGTATGCCTAAATACTTTATTCTATGGATAAAGGATCTAATTGATAGAGGAAGCGCCGTAAAGATCAATTCGCGAGGTTTTGGTCCGATACAATAAGAACTGCTTACTTATGTCATGATATGAGATAAAAGTTAGGAATCAACTTATGTAATAAAGTGGATCCCCTAAGGTATTGAGCAGCGGTGTAGCATCAGATCCCAAAGATAGTAAGTCTTTTCCTTCTTATGAAGGAAGGTCTTTTTCAAAGATTCTATATAAATTTATATATGAAACCGAGATAGTTACCTTTACAGAAAATTCTAATGATAGTGAAAATGCTTATGCTTTATTGTTCTGAAGGTGGGAGAAAAGATAAAACTGATTATTAAGAAAATTTTTAGTTTGAAACTCATGTAATTAACCTCTTTCTTTTGGTTAACTCGAGAAAAAAAGGGATCGCGATATATCTATGAGAAATCTCATTCAATTAGATACGATAGATTACATCAAAAGAATTTGACCGCTGAGCCGTATGAGGTCGGAAACTCTCAAGTACGGTTCTAAGGGAAGGAATTTACCCCCCTATTCCGACCGGGGAGAACAGGCCGTTCAGCAAGGGGATTCGGAAATTGCGGAGGCTTGGTTCGATCAAGCCGCCGAGTATTGGAAACAAGCTATAGCGCTTACTCCTGGCAATTATATTGAAGCACAGAATTGGTTGAAGATTACAAGGCGGTTTGAATAAGAACACTGTTATATTTATTTAGTTATTTAGTTTCCCTTTCTAATTTTTTCTATTTCTATTTGTTATAATTAATTATTTGTTGGCCCTATCGGTCGTCAAATAACTAAAACGGATCGCTTTTCTGGGAAGAACCAATCAAAGAATTTCATTATATCCCTTCTAAAGATCGTTCTATTTCGTCTAATATTTCGTAGGAATAAACGATATACAGATCGATATACAGATAAAGTAGAGAATCTTTTTAGTTTCTGCTTTTAAAACTAATAAAAAAACCTTCGAATAACTAAATATAAATACTGAGATGTCTCTTAGTTTAGTAATTACTTCTCGCCAAATTTTGAATAGAGTACGGAATAGAGTCACATTAATATGTTATATGCATGCAAGACATAAAGTATAAAGTAGTTCCGTTTAGTAACTTATAATTGAGATATGAATACACTAGATTGCACAAAAAAATGGTTTTTGAGTCAATTCAAAGCCAAGAAAAAGGGTTTATAAGATTAAAAAGGTCCGTTAAGCGCCTCACAGATATGTCATAATAGATCCGAACACTTGCCCCGGATCGACTTCCAGATCATAATTGCTCTAGTGAATAACTAAAGAAAATAGATAGATGGGAGATGTGAAGAGAAAAAACTAAGTCTAAACATCTCTCATAGGTTCACTAATTACTTAACTATTTATTGGCGGGTCTCTTTGTATGTGTTGTCCGGAAAGAGGAGGACTCAATGATTATTCGTTCGCCGGAACCAGAAGTTAAAATTTTGGTAGATAGGGATCCCGTAAAAACTTCTTTCGAGGAATGGGCCAGACCTGGTCATTTCTCAAGAACAATAGCTAAGGGGCCTGATACTACCACTT